TTAGATGTAACTCAAAAATATAGGCATTTGTGGGTTCAATGCGAAAATTGTTATGGATTAAATTATAAGAAATTTTTTAAATCCAAAATGAATATTTGTGAACATTGTGGATGTCATTTGAAAATGAGTAGTTCAGATAGAATCGAACTTTTGATTGATCCAGGTACTTGGGATCCTATGGATGAAGACATGGTCTCTCTGGATCCTATTGAATTTCATTCGGAGGAAGAACCTTATAAAGATCGTATTGATTCTTATCAAAGAAAGACAGGATTAACTGAGGCTGTTCAAACAGGTACAGGTCAACTTAATGGTATTCCCGTAGCAATTGGGGTTATGGATTTTCAGTTTATGGGAGGTAGTATGGGATCTGTAGTGGGCGAGAAAATCACACGTTTGATCGAGTATGCTACCGATCAAAATTTACCTCTCATTCTAGTGTGTGCTTCCGGAGGAGCGCGCATGCAAGAAGGAAGTTTGAGCTTGATGCAAATGGCTAAAATATCTTCTGCTTTATATGATTATCAATCAAATAAAAAGTTATTCTATGTAGCAATCCTTACATCTCCTACTACAGGTGGGGTGACAGCCAGTTTTGGTATGTTGGGAGATATCATTATTGCCGAACCCAACGCCTACATTGCATTTGCGGGTAAAAGAGTAATTGAACAAACATTGAATAAAACAGTACCGGAGGGTTCCCAAGTGGCTGAATATTTATTCCATAAGGGCTTATTCGATCCAATCGTACCACGTAATCTTTTAAGGGGCGTTCTGGGCGAGTTATTTCAGCTCCATGCTTTCTTTCCCTTTCCTTTGAATCAAAAAATTCAATCAATCAAGTAGAAACTTATAAGCCTTAATTTAATATTATTATTTAATATTATTTAATATTTAATATACTTAATTTAATATTTAATTCGAGAAAGAATCATGCGGATATTTTTTTATCGATATTACACAGTGAATTTTTTCTTCTTTTTCCGTGAAATTAGGAAAGGAAGTCCGAAGTCCTGCGTCTTTTTATATAGCCCGAGAACCCCGATTTTACTAAGAATCTCTTTTGTTGGATCATATTATAACGAATTTTTCGATAATTTGAAAGAAACTCTTTCTTTTCTTTATTTTATTAAATGAAAATTTTATTATTTCATTATAAAAATAAAAATTATAAAATTCTAATAGACTAAAAAAAAATGAAAAATTTAGAATAGATTAATACTAAGTAATAATAACATAAGTAATAAATTAAGTAATAATAAGAATTATTAAAATTAACAACGAATAAAATAATAAAGAAAAGTGGATTATCATAGATATATTTCATGTAACAACATATAGAAAGATGAATAAGCTCATTTAGTTACACTTTTCTTTACATTTATTATATACTTAAATATTATCTAGTTTCTATATTATTTATATTATTTAATATTCTATAATACATTAATTATAATACATTAATATCTCTATTTATATCTATTCCTTATTATATTTTAATATATATATATCTACATAATATACTCTTATATTCTATACTCCCTAGTATTGGATATACTCAATACTCACTTAAGTATTTAGAATAGTATAATTCTATATCAAGGATAAGATATCTTTATAACAATATACAGGTGAAAATCTTAGAAAATCTTAATATAATATAATAACCAATATAACAATAAATAACAGGTACAAATATTCAATCGAGGTACCCATTCTATGACAACGATCATCAACTTACCCGCTATTTTTGTGCCTTTAGTGGGCTTAGTATTTCCGGCAATTGCAATGGTTTCTTTATCTCTTCATGTTCAAAAAAATAAGATTTTTTAGATATTATGGGGTTAAATCTTATCTATTTTTTTTTCAAGACTTAGGCAGGCTTACTTTACTTGGATCATAGCAAAAATAGATATTCTATTTAGTAAAATATGAAATAACGTGTAGCTTCCCCCGAGCAGAAGCTCGTATTCACGCATAAACATAATATATGATTAAATGCATTATAGTTATTTGAAAATAAAGCGGTATTTTTTAGTATCGGGATGAATCTGAAACGTAAAGTCAATATATTTACATGTCCGTGGATATCTATAAGAAATCATATCAAAGAGATGTTGTGATTTTAGTTTAGCTCTAAGCAATTGATGAATTACCCCTAAAGCTTTACATCATAATAGTGCTAGTTGATGAGAGTTACTTCGGCAAGAAAAAAATGAAAGTCAAATTTATTGGGGGATAACCCCAATTACAATAAAATGCAACTAGATCTAGTATAGTATGAGTTGGCGATCAGATCGTATATGGATAGAACTTATAGCGGGGTCTCGAAAACCGAGTAATTTCTGCTGGGCCTTTATCCTTTTTTTAGGTTCATTAGGGTTTTTATTGGTTGGAACTTCTAGTTATCTTGGTCAGAATTTTATCCCTTTATTTCCCTCTCAGGAAATCATTTTTTTTCCACAAGGAATCGTGATGTCTTTCTATGGAATCGCGGGTCTTTTTTTTAGTTTCTATTTGTGGTGCACAATTTCGTGGAATGTGGGTAGTGGTTATGATCGATTCGATATAAAAGAAGGAATAGTGTGTATTTTTCGTTGGGGATTTCCTGGAAAAAATCGTCGAATCTTCCTCCGATTCCTTATGAAAGACATTCAATCCATCAGAATAGAAGTTAAAGAGGGTATTTATGCTCGTCGTGTTCTTTATATGGAAATCAAAGGACAGGGGTCCATTCCCTTGACTCGTACCGATGAGAATTTGACTCTACGAGAAATTGAACAGAAAGCTGCTGAATTAGCCTATTTCTTGCGTGTACCAATTGAAGTATTTTGAAAAAAAAAAAAAGTGAATGCTTTCTTATCAAAAGGGAAAAACCAATAACTCCGGACGAACTCTGCTTAGAACAAAAAAAAGTAAATGTACAAGGAAATAGTTTTTGTCCGTCTATCCTTTTTTGTTAATCAATGTTTTTTATCTTTTTTTTTTTATAATATCTTGATAAAATAAAATCAGGAGTTCTTTTGTCTTGAAATTCGAATAATAGATATTTCATTTATTTTTTGCAAAAATGGATACTTGATAGAAATATTAGTATCGTATAGAGTCAACGAATTAGGTGAGTTCCTTTTTTAAAAATTCACAGACGCGCAAATGGCAAAAAAAAAGCATTTATTTCCATTCTATATCTTGCATCTATAGTAGTTTTGCCTTGGTGGATCTCTCTCTCATTTTCATTTAATAAAAGTCTGGAATCTTGGGTTAATAATTGGTGGAATATTAGGCCCTCCGAATTTTTCTTGAATGATATTCAAGAAAAGAATATTCTCAAAGAATTCATAGAATTAGAGGAACTCTCCTTCTTCGACGAAATGATAAAGGAATACCCGAAAAGGCGTTTACAAAAACTTCACGTCGGGGTCTACAAAGAAACCATCCAATTGATCAAGATGCACAATGAGAGTCGTGTCCATACGATTTTACATTTCTCAACAAATATAATTTCTTTCCTTATTCTAAGTGTTTATTCTATTCTAGGTAATGAAGAACTTATTTTTCTTAACTCTTGTCTTCAAGAATTCCTATATAATTTAAGTGACACAATAAAAGTTTTTTCTATTCTTTTATTAACTGATTTATGTATAGGATTCCATTCGCCCCATGGTTGGGAACTAATGATTGGCTCTATCTACAAAGATTTTGGATTGGCTCATTATGAGCAAATTATATCCGGTCTTGTTTCTACTTTTCCAGTCATTTTAGATACAATTTTTAAATATTGGATCTTTCGTTATTTAAATCGTGTATCTCCGTCACTTGTAGTGATTTATCATTCAATGAATGATTGAAAAATGCTCGACCGATCAAATTCTAATGTTTGTTACTTTGTACATAAGCAAAACAGTCCAAATTGTACTTATTCTTTCTACCCACTCGGGAGATTCCTTCAATATTCCAGTAAAATTCTTTCAGTAAATATAAATAGCAGAATCATAGATAGGGAACTATACTAGTGACTTATCGAAATTTATTGTAGAAATTTGTAGAAATTTTCGGGATAAATGATTGGACCATGCAAACTAGAAATACCTTTTCTTGGATAAAGGAAAAGATTATTCGATTCATTTCCGTATCACTCATAATATATATAATAACCGCAGCACCCATTTCAAATGCGTATCCCATTTTTGCCCAGCAGGGTTATGAAAATCCACGAGAAGCGACTGGTCGTATTGTATGTGCTAATTGCCATTTAGCTAACAAGCCCGTAGATATCGAGGTTCCACAAGCGGTACTTCCTGATACTGTATTTGAAGCAGTTGTTCGAATTCCTTATGATCTGCAACTGAAACAAGTTCTTGCTAATGGTAAAAAAGGAGCCTTGAATGTGGGGGCTGTTCTTATTTTACCCGAGGGGTTTGAATTAGCACCTCCCGATCGTATTTCACCCGAGATTAAAGAAAAGATAGGAAATCTGTCTTTTCAGAGTTATCGCCCCACTAAAAAAAATATTCTTGTGATAGGTCCCGTTCCTGGTCAAAAATATAGTGAAATTACCTTTCCTATTCTTTCTCCGGACCCCGCTACTAAGAAAGATGTTCACTTCTTAAAATATCCCATATATGTAGGCGGAAATAGAGGAAGGGGTCAGATTTATCCCGACGGGAGCAAGAGTAACAATAATGTTTATAATGCTACAGCGGCGGGTATAGTAAGCAAAATCATACGAAAAGAAAAAGGGGGATACGAAATAACCATAGTGGAGGCATCGGATGAACGGCAAGTGGTTGATATTATCCCTCCAGGACCCGAACTTCTTGTTTCCGAGGGTGAATCCATCAAACTGGATCAACCATTAACGAGTAATCCTAATGTGGGTGGATTTGGTCAGGGGGATGCGGAAATAGTACTTCAAGATCCATTACGTGTACAAGGCCTTTTGCTCTTCTTGGCATCTGTTATTTTGGCACAAATATTTTTGGTTCTTAAAAAGAAACAGT